GAAAGATAACCCAAAAACCCGGGAAAATTCTGGGATAATAGGTTTATATGAATCCTACCCGGTTGAGACCAAAAAGAAAAATGACATTCCCACAAGTTTACAAGGTAATATTTCCATTTCTTCATCAGAAGAGGAGTTCCCTTTGAAGACAGAATAGATTTTCCTTGATATCGGAAATAATGTATGAAGGGATCCTTGAATAACCATAGGGTGGTATGAAAATCATTACCAAAAACGACTTGAAAATATTCTAATTTTCCATAAAAGTGTGTTCGATCAAGAAAAGCTATAGAAGATGTTGATCGTAAATAAGAAGATTGTTTACGTAGAAAAATAACTATGGATTCCGATTCATATACATGAAAATTATATAGGAACAAGAAGAATCTTTGATTCTCTTTAAAATCAAGAGGGTTCTGTTTCGTTTTTTGAGTACTAAGACTATTCCAATTATGATATTCATAGAGAAAGAATCTCAATAAGTGCAAAAAGGAGGCATCTTGTATCCAGCAACGAAGGTTTTGAACCAATAGTTCAAAATGGATCGGATAGGGTATTCGTATCTCTAATACATGATTTAAATGTACAAAATGATCCTCTAAAAAGGGAAATGTAGAATGAATGGATCGTAAATTTGATTTTTGGATTCCTCTACTTTTGTAAGAGGAGACTAATCGCAATGCAAATGGAATTTCCACAATGACTGCAAACCCCTCGGATATCATTTGAGGATAAAAATTTTTATTATGCCCAATCATTTTTTTTTTATTTGAATCATTATCCAAAACAATCAAATACTTCTGTTGATACATTCGAGTAATTAAACGTTTAACAATTAGTAAACTATATTTAGAGTCATAACTTACAAATTCCAGAGACTCATAAGGAATCGATTTATTGAACTCAAAATCATGAGCAAGTCCATAAATATATTCCTGAAAGAGAAGTGGATATAGGAAGTCTCGTTCTCGAGATCTATCCATTTGAAAATATCTTTCTAATTCCTCCATTTTACATTAGATTTAAACCCAAACGGAGGATTTCTTGGACCATCAAATGATACATAGTACGATACAGTGAAAACAAGGTATATAAAAATGCATACCTTGGAGATTCTTAAATTCACGGATTCTTTATTTTTCCACCCAATTAGTTCTTTTCGTTATAAGATACCAAGAGGATTATAAATCCTTTATTTTTGCAACCCGATCGCTCTTTTGACTTTAGAAAATTTTGAATTCTGTTTCTCAATATACTGTTTCTTTATACACATTCATTTCCCCTCAGGGATATAGTAAATAGTTAGGATTCGTAAAAAAGTGGAGAATCCACTTAAAGTAAGGTTATGAAATAAAAAACCTTTTCCCGTACCTGGAACTAATATATTTCTAACGTATAATTAGATCGGGTAATTATTCGAATTAAGAACAAAAGCTCGTTGCTTTTTTTTATTTTCCTATAATTTAATTTGAGCTTTTCGGCTCTATCCATTTATTCACTCGATCCAACCATGAATTTTTTTGGACCGCTCTAAGAATTAAAACTCTAAGAATTAGAAGAATCTTTATTTTATACCGATTCCATAAGTTAAGTAAGGATTTCGTATTTTGATCTTAGAGTTATTCATTTATATTTATACGACATGCTGTTTTTTCCATTCGTTCCCTCTCAGGATCAGTCGTGATCTTACAAACTATACCAGCGGTATGGACGAATCCGTTGCTTCATCCAAATGTGTAAAAGATTCTAGTCGCACTTAAAAGCCGAGTACTCTACCGTTGAGTTAGCAACCCAAAATTGGAATTCGAATAGATATGATCGGAATAAAATAAGAGATTGGATTGGACAACCCCATCCATTTTTTTTTAGATTCAATTAGGAACCTAAAAAAGAACAGGTCGAATGAAAATAAAAAAAATAATCAGCGAAGAAAAATATCTCCCAGGTTTCTTTTCATTTTTGTTTATTCAGAAGAGGCTTTTTGTATTATGTCAATCAAATCCAAAGAACCCATCATTTACATCAAGTAAAGTAACAAAACTTATAGGACGGGGATAATGGATCTATTTATCCACGATCAATTCTATTTGCTCAATACATAATTGTCAATATGAGCATTAAGCAAACAAAAGAAATGAAAAAAAAGACTAATCAAAAATAAAAAACGACTTGTGTTGGATTGGCACTTCATGGATAACCCTACATAGAGAATAAAAGTAGAAAGGATAAAAAACGAGGGCTGCCCCCTCGTTTTTTCTATTTCTTCTTTGTTTAGTGTAATTAACGTGAAATTAATTAAATATCTCCGCCTTCTTTAAAATATAATGAATGGTTCCCATGGGTTGAGCGCCTTTTTTAAGGAAATTGAAAATGTTAAAAACATTTGAATAAGTTCGATTCTTTAGCAGATCATAAAAACCTCCTTTCTGAAGATCTCTTCCCCCTCTTTGGGATCGAACATCAATTGCAATGATTCGATAGATGGCTCATTGGGATAGATGAAACCCCCTTAGCCTTAGAAAAGTATGCGAGGCTTTCTCCTCGTACGGCTCGAGAAAGAATGATTCAATTTAGACTATTCGATATAGAGATAGAGTGATAGATCTAGAAAATAAATCATCAATTCAATGAAACGAAACTTTTGTTTGTTCTTTTCCTTACCGGCAAACTCGAAAAGAAAAAAGATTTGTACTTATAACTCAAGTTAGATAATTCTCAAAGAGTTCAAAGTAAAACCCGGACGGCAGCAACATACCTATTTTGTGATTTATTGACTATCGAAGAATCATGCGAATGCTTGATTCCCGTATGATATACTTTTGATCGAAATCATCTTTCCAACCAATCCCAACAAAAATTTTAAATCCACGGGGTTTTGAATCTTTCAAATTTCTAGATTAAAGATATGCTTACGAAGTTGGAACAACCTATTGATTGACATTACCCCGAGATCCTTACCTCGGAAAAATAAATTCTTTCTGCTCGAACTCCATCGCGTACTGTTTACTTTCACTCATAGCCCAACTAAATGGGGGTTCTATGTAGAACAGAACAAACTATGTCGAGCCAAGAGCACCTCAGCATTCCTCGATAAAAATGGTGGATGTAAGAATCCACAACCGATCATGCCCTTCAAGCCATACGTTGCTTTCTAGCACAACGGTTGAAACGAAGTTTAACCATAACATTCCTCTAGTTTGGAATTTGGAACCTGTATGGAATTTATTCAATATGGAATTATCAATCATCATTGGCTCAATACAATAGATATAATAATACAGACTTTCCTTTTCTATATGTTCTATTTCTATAATATTTCTATAATATAGATATTAGATCGAGGTATTGTTTGGATTTTTTTTGAAGAAGTCTCAACAAAAATTTATCCATATTCATAGTCTATTTTTTCTATAAAAAGAGGAAGCAGCATTCAGAATTCAAATAAATGGATATAGGATGCTGATTTTTTCTAAGTAACTAGCTTCAATACAATATAATATAAAGTTATTTAAAACGCGTATACAGCGAATAGCCCATCTTTTTTGAATATCCATATAGATTGATCTAGATTCCTACTCTGATCGCAGATAGAATCTGTATGTCATCAGTACTCGTTTCAGTTTGTGAGAAAGAAAGTCAAGGATATTATTTTGTTAGGAATCAGTAGAAATCGGAAACCGGTAACTAGTAAAGAAAGATTACACTTTGAAACAAATAAACGAAAATTTTTTTTTTTACATTACTATTACTATAGATAAGATATAGAACAAATGGAACAAAACATCGAATAGGATTGGACGACTTTGGGACGGAAGGATTCGAACCTCCGAGTTGCGGGATCAAAACCCGATGCCTTACCACTTGGCCACGCCCCATTTAGGTTTGGATTCAACACTAATAAACAATAATATAGGTATTGATTATTCGTCAATTCCCCCCCCACATATCCGTGGAATCTTTTCCATTATTGCTAAGATTTGGCACGTAGAGTTGTAAGATGAAACTGAATTTATTGATCATTACATATAATTCAATTAAGATATTGTATGAAAGTATGATTCCTTCTATTTTCGTTTGAGGATGGAAGGGTTTTAGGTTGGGTTAGTCAAAAAAAAAGAAGGATTTTTGGGCTATTTTATATTTCTTCATTTTTCACTTATACCGATAACTCAATCAAAACAAAATACAATTATCTCCAAGAATGCAACATTTTTGTTATGCTTAATACCTTTAGTTTGATCTGTATCTATCTTAATTCTATACTGCATTCGAGTCATTTTTTGTTTGCCAAATTGCCCGAGGCTTACGCCTTTTTCAATCCAATCGTAGATATTATGCCAGTCATACCTTTGTTCTTTTTGCTTTTAGCCTTTGTTTGGCAAGCTGCTGTAAGTTTTCGATAAAATCTTTAATACTGTCCTACAAACATTCATTATTATATTATTCAAAAATAAAAATTCTAACAATCAATTGATAAGATCAGATAAGTCTTACATTGTGAACCCTAAAAATATGGAAAGTTTCGGATAAGTGCGATGAATCTGGATTACTTCATTTTCACCTTCGACTTCCAGTGAACAAGGGCCCTATCAGGGGGTCCCCACAATAACTAATTGTGCACATGAAGGATTATTTTGAAAGAGTTTTCATTACAAATGAATTGCTTAAAATTTATTTCTTTTCAATAAAAGAAACCGCTTTCTTTCTTGGTTTAGTGTCAAAATCGAATAATATGTGGTATAAAAATGGAGAATCTATTCCCTTTTTACCAAAAAGTATCTTTATCTTGGAGATTTTGTAATGCTTACTCTCAAACTCTTCGTTTACACAGTGGTGATATTCTTTGTTTCTCTCTTTATCTTCGGATTCCTATCTAATGATCCAGGACGTAATCCTGGACGCGAGGAATAAAAAAAGATTTTTTGTTGCTTGATGTCTTCATTTTCTTATGATTTTATCTATTCTCAATATTTAACTAGGCTATGATAAAAAAGTGCTCG